AAATGAAAAAAAAATAAAAATAAAGAATAGATTAAAGATTAAAAAAAAAAATATAGAATTCTAATTTCTAATATTAATATTAGAATATTCTATTAAAATTCAAATATTAATAATTATATCAAATATTAATAATTATAATAATTATTTAATTAATAGTAATTAAATAGTAAATTACTATAATACTAAATAATACTAATTAGAATACTAATATATTAAGAGTAATATAATAATAATATAGTAATATAAAAATAATAAAAAAGATAAAAAATAGTAATAAAAAAGGTAAAAAAAAAAAAGAAAGTATAGAAGAAGGACTTTTTTTTTCAAGCCCTACTTGTTGTGTATTGTTGTGTAATGTAACATAGGAATTATCTTTTCTCAATTGGGAGAGATGGCTGAGTGGACTAAAGCGTCGGATTGCTAATCCGTTGTACGAGTTATTCGTACCGAGGGTTCGAATCCCTCTCTTTCCGGTTCCGTTGATGACTTGGTATTTTTTTTTTCAAGTCTTTTTCTTTATTTATTTTCTAATAGTTAAAGATGTAGAATAGATAAAATTCTAAGAACATTTAATAAAAATAAAAATCAAGTAAGGAAAAAGCCTTATTTTTTTTTTATTCTTCACGTCCAGGATTACGCCCTGGATCATTAGATAAAAATCCAAAGATGAAAAGGGAAACAAAGAATATTACTACTGTGTAAACAAAGAGTTTGAGAGTAAGCATTAGACAATCTCCAAGATCTTTTTTTTTTGTTTGGAAAAAAAGAAAATAGATTCTCTATTTTTATACCATATATCCTATTTTGACACCAAGAAATGAAGTGGTTTCTAGAAATTTTTCGAAATGGAAAAGCATTTTTCTAAATTCATTTGTAATAAGAGTCGAGTCTTTCGTGCCAAAAATTTTCTTTCATACCGAAAATTAGATATTTCGGGGGGCTCTAACCGAATAGGTTTCTTTTAATAGAATTAATAGAATGGAAAAAAGAGGAGCATGGGGTAGGTAATCTATATTTTTCACGTTTATACAATAACTTCAATGTTTGAATCAAGGGCCTATACTATAAACTATAAGACTTATCTGATCTTATCAATTATTAGAATTTTTTATCTTGAATAAATCATGAATTATTCTAGGACAGTATTCAAAATCTCATCGAAAACTTACAGCAGCTTGCCAAACAAAGGCTAATAGAAAAAAGAACAGAGGGATTACTGGCATAACATCTACGATTGGATTCAAAAAAGCGTAGGCTTCAGGCAATTTTGTGAAGAAAAAACTGCTTGAATAAAGGGCAAAATTAAGACAGATACAAATCAAATTTAAAATATTAAGCATAACAAACATTTTGTTCTTGAAGATAATTGTATTTTGACTGAGTTATTAATATTCATATAAAAATGGATATAAATTAATATTAATATAAAATAGAGTTAAGGTAGACAAAAAACTTTAAACTCAGCCAATCAAAAATCCTTCAATTATCAGCTAAAAAAAGAATAAAAGAAATCATATTTTCATACAATATCTTAATGGAATTCTATATTATGATCAATAAATTCAGTTTAATTCTATATCTACACATATCAAAATACGAACAACAAGCTAATCCAGTTCATAGATATTTTGGGGGACGGGAATTGACAAAGAACCAATACCAATATTAGTTTTATTAGTTTTGAATCAAAATAGAAATGGGGCGTGGCCAAGCGGTAAGGCAACGGGTTTTGGTCCCGCCATTCGGAGGTTCGAATCCTTCCGTCCCAGAGCATATTTCTTTTCTATATCAAAATTATATATATCAAAATAAAGATTGTTTTTTTGAACAACAAAAGTAAGACGGGTTTTTCATTATATCTTTATCCTCGGGCTGGTTTAGGGTAAAAAAAAAAGGAAACAATGAATTCATCTGAACCTCTTTGGCTTTGTACCTATAAAAAGAGAGTCTAGCATCCAATAAGATGGAATCGTTCTTTATTTGAATTTGATTTCTCATTCATTATCCCACACCCCATGATCATTTTCAATGTGTGTTCGAATCTCATTAACAAACAAAGAAAATACATATGTTACACATTTCTTTTTCGCCCTATTCATTTGTTTTATTTTAAATCATTGATGGTTTAATCTGAATCTGAATATGGGATTTATCTCTTTTATGATGATAAAACGGAGTCCTTACTATACCTTACTATAAACTATAAAACGTTATTCAAATAATGATATCGAGATAAGCTATTTTTTAATTTAATTCGTTTAATTTAATGATTTTTTATGAGTCCTTGGTACTTGAAGAAGTGTGGGATTCACGACTCGGTCCTATCGAGTCACTTGAAGATGAAGATTCGAAGAGAACTACTTATTTCTTCATCTTATCTTATTGGTTTGCTAATATTCGTATTGGAAATCAAAAAATATTTATATGATTCAATAAAATATCAATAAAATATGGGGTTAATTTGAATTAATTCTTTTGTTTTCTTCATTGTGTATTTTTTTATTAACAGATTTACATTCATATTGACAACAGTGTATCAAATAAATATAATCCGATCTGGGTAATTAGATCTTATCTGTAGATTTATTTATATCTATTCCAGTGGTTTGGTTTTTTTTTTTTTTTCTTCATTCAAATGAAATGATAGGTTTATTGGATTTGCTGTGATACAAAAGTCTTTTTTTGATTGGAAAAAAAAAATGGAAATATTCATTTTTATACATTTTTCTAATATTTATACATTTTTCTAATATAACAATACATTCAATACATTTCCATTTTTTAAATTATTTTCAATTTTAAATATTTTAAATATAAGAATAGATAGCATATTAAATATAAGAATAGATAGCATATTAAATATAAGAATAGATAGCATATTAAATATAAGAATAGATAGCATAAGAGACAAGAGATAATCTATAAATTTTGACTTTATTAAACTTTATCTATACTTTATTACTTTATTTAAATTTTAAATTTAACTTTATCTATTTTTTTATCCGAATCAATTAGAAATTTTTCTATTTCATTTCGTGTTCATTTCTTGTTAGTTTAATGTTTTGATTGTGTCGTACGATTCAATCTCTTTATTTATTATTTATTCTCTTTGATTTATTTTGATTTTTGATTCTGATTCTATCTACATAACCTAATTATTTGTATTTGGGTTGCTAACTCAATGGTAGAGTACTCGGCTTTTAAGTGCGGCTAACAGCTTTTACACATTTGTACGAAGAAAGGGATTCGTCCATACCATCGGTATTATTTGTAAGACCACGACTGATCCTGAAAGGAATGAATGGAAAAAACAGCATGTCGTATCAATGGAGAATTCTGAGAATATTTGATTCTTACCGGATCGGCTCCAAAGAAACCTTGTTTGAATTCTTGGTGCGTAACATAAAAACAAATGAATTCAAATTCAAAGTTGGGGTTGGGTCGAGTTAATAAATGGACAGAGCTCCGCGGCTCCAATTATAGGGAAATAAAAAAGCAACGAGCTCCCGTTCTTAATTTGAATGATTTTCCGATCTAATTAGACGTTAAAAATAGATTAGTGCCTAGTGCGGGAAAAGCTTTTTCTTGAGTGAATTTTCGATTTTTTTAATGAGTCCTAACTATTAGCTATTCTCCACTATGAAGGGGAGTTGAATGTGTAGAAGAAAAAGTATATTGATAAAGCAATTTTTTTTCCAAAATCAAAAAAGAGTGATTGACTTGAAAAATTAAAGGATTTCTAGTCACCTATTACCCTATAAATGAACATAAACCAATTAGAAATGAACATAAACCAATTAGATGGAAAAAAGAGAGGATAGAGGGTCCGTTGGTGAGTTTAACTATTTCCGAGGTATCTATTCTTTTTATATTATACTATTTTGTTTTTATGGTATCGCACTATGTATCATTTAATAACCCAATAAACTCCCTATCTTTGCTTCAATCAAATCGAATTAAAAATGAAAATAGAGAAATCTCAAAGAAATTTAGAAATAGATAGATCTCGAAAAAATGACTTCCTATACCCACTTATCTTTCGGGAGTATATTTATACATTTGCTCATGATCGTGACTTAAATAGATCTATTTTGTTAGAAAATGTAGGTTATGACAATAAATATAGTTTACTAATCGTAAAACGTTTAATTACTCGAATGTATCAACAGGATCATTTGATTATTTCTGCTAATGATTCTAACCAAAATACATTTTTTAGGTATAACAAAAATTTGTATTTTCAAATGATATCGGAGGGGTTTGCAGTTATTGTGGAAATTCCATTTTCCTTACGATTAGTATCCTCTTTAGAAAGATCAGAAATAGTAAAATCTCATAATTTACGATCAATTCATTCAATATTTCCTTTTTTAGAGGGCAAATTCCCACATTTAAATTATCTGTCAGAGGGACTAATACCGTACCCCATCCATCTAGAAAAATTGGTTCAAATCCTTCGCTATTGGGTGAAAGATCCCTCCTCTTTGCATTTATTACGACTCTTTCTTCACGAGTATTGGAATTTGAACAGTCTTAAGAAATCTATTTCCTTTTTTGTAAAAAAGAATCAAAGATTCTTCTTGTTCTTATATAATTCTCATGTATATGAATACGAGTCCGTTTTCTTTTTTCTTTGTAAGCAATCCTTTCATTTCCGATTAACATTTTATCAGGTCTTTCTTGAGCGAATATATTTCTATGGAAAAATAGAACATTTTGTAGAAGTCTTTACTAAGGATTGGGGGGACAGCCTATGCTTGCTCAAGGATCCTTTCATACATTATATTAGATATCAAGGAAAATCCATTTTTGTCTCAAAGGATACGCCTCTTCTGATGAAAAAATGGAAATATTACCTTGTCAATTTATGTCAATGTCATTTTGATGTGTGCTTTCAACCCCAAAAGATCCATATAAACCCATTTTCATTATACAAGCATTCTTTCGCCTTATTAGGTTATCTTTCAAGTTCAAGTGTACGACTAAACCTTTCAGTGGTA